TATATTTTCTCCTTGGTTGATAATTGTAGGCGCAATGCAAATAATTTATGCAGCTTCAACATCTCTCGGTCAACGGAATTTAAAAAAAAGGATAGCCTATTCCTCTGTATCTCATATGGGTTTCATAATTATAGGAATTGGTTCTATCACCGATATGGGGCTCAACGGAGCCCTTTTACAAATAATCTCTCATGGATTTATTGGTGCTGCACTTTTTTTCTTGGCAGGAACAACTTATGATAGAACACGTCTTGTTTATCTTGACGAAATGGGCGGAATAGCTATCCCAATGCCAAAAATCTTCACAATGTTCAGTAGCTTTTCGATGGCCTCCCTTGCATTACCAGGTATGAGTGGTTTTGTTGCCGAATTAATAGTATTTTTTGGACTAATTACTAGTCAAAAATATCTTTTAATGACAAAACTCCTAATTACTTTTGTAATGGCAATTGGAATTATATTAACTCCTATATATTTATTATCTATCTTACGTCAGATGTTCTATGGATATAAGATATTTAATGTTTCAAATTTTGATTTTTTTGATTCTGGACCACGAGAGTTATTTATTTCAATCTCTATTTTTTTACCCGTACTAGGGATTGGTATGTACCCCGATTTCGTTCTTTCACTATCAGTTGAAAAGGTTGAAGTTATTTTATCTAATTCTTTTTATAGATAGTTTTTATTCATAAAAAATGTTTGTTCTACAATGACAAAAAGAAAGCTTTTTTCTCTCTTCCATTAAGTCAAAAATGGACTGTTGCGAACCCGGTGAATCAAATATGGTAGCGATTCGCCGAGTTCTCAACAGCTTATACAAAGTTTTTTTATCTGATATGTGCTGTACACTTTTCTATTCCTATTTGTATTGTAATAACCCCCTTTTCAATTCAATTAGATGTTAATGTAAATGAACCATAACTATGTAGTCCTATTCCTAATAGATTCACCCCAAAATAGCATATCCAAATTATAAGAAACCCAATAGACGCCACAATTGCTGAATTCGTACCTTTCCATTTTATATTTGTTCGAGTATGCAAATAAATCGCGAACACGATCCAAGTAATAAAAGCCCAAGTTTCTTTTGGGTCCCAACTCCAATAGGATCCCCACGCTTCGTTAGCCCAGACTGCTCCAGAAAGAATTCCTATGGTTAAAAAGATAAATCCTAGACTAATAACCCGATAACTCCAATAATCCAATTGTTGACTCAATTGCGACCTATAATAATTTCTTGGAGAAATATTTTGTAAAACATTACTTCGTTTATTCATGTATTCGATTTCACCAAAGAAAAATGATTCATTTAAATTATTACTCGTAGAAAAAAACTTTTTCTTTTTTCTAACTGTAATGACTAAAAGTGATACTGATAATAATGATCCACATAAAAGAGCCGCATAGCCTAATATCATCATACTTACGTGCATTATTAGCCACTCAGATTGAAGGGCGGGTACTAATATTGTGGATTCGTGTATTTCAGTTAAAAGACCTGAAGTAGCAAAGCCCTGGGTAAAAATAGCACTTGGACCAATTATGGTACTTAACATATTTTTATTTTTTTTGAAATACGGAACTATATGAATAATAGAAAAACTCCATGAAAGAAAGATTAAGGATTCATATAAATCACTTAGTGGAAAATGTCCCGAATAAATCCAACGAGTAATTAATAACCCCGTTATACATAAAAAAGTCATTAGCATGCCCTTTGCGGATGAATCATATAGCTTTACGACTTCATCGAAAAAAAAGGTTATCAAATAAATTGTAATTAGAATTACAACGACCGAAAAAGAAATATGAGTTAATATATGCTCTAAGGTTGAAAATATCATAAAAAGAGGAGTCCCTTAATTATAAAATTGAAATCGGGAATTAAATTTATTATAGGATCTATTTCCTTTTTTTAGGAGATGACATGCCGCCACTCGGACTCGAACCGAGATGCTCTAGCACTGCTTCCTAAGAGCAGCGTGTCTACCGATTTCACCATAGCGGCTTGTCTTGAACTCATAATAGCTTGTGAATAAGCAATCGTCTAGATTTAAGAATTCAATTGGTGAAATATTTATTCAAATTACTGAATAAAAATTCGTTCAAATAGGTATTTGAAGGTTCATTATTTTCGTTTTAGTTTAATGTCTTAGTTTTATTGTGTATTTTATTTATATTCTACTCCACTTGAACTCTTGTAAAAGAAAATAGTCCCACTATGAATTAAGGGATAGAACCACCAAAAAAACTTTTTTGGTTTAATGAACTGTTTAAAATTGATTTTATTTCAAAAAGTGAAACCAAAAAATCCATTTTTTCAATTCGGTAAGGTAAACGCAAGAATTAGTATTCTACATATTCGAAAAGCGGAATGGTTCCCATTTCCTATTGATTTTCGAAATGAGTTAATCAATAGGAAATGGAAATCAATAATTTGATTTTCGAAATGAGTCAAAAATTGACTCAGGCCGATTTTAATTATTCCAACGTGTTATGTTTTAGTTATTACTTATTTGTTTGTCGCACAAAAAAACTTTTTGAATTCCCAGTAGAAAGAGATTTTCCTAAGGAAACCGCTTTTAATGCTGCGCGATACCCCTTCCTTTTCCAAAAATTTTTACGAATACGCTTTTTTGATGCAGAAGTACGTTTTTTTGGAACTGCCATTTAAATAAAAATTAAGAGATTACTCATTGTTATAGCTGGATGTGAAAGACATTTATTGTTCAAAAAAATTTGCGCTTTTCTAATTCATTATGTATTTATTTTTCTACATAATATTTTTTTTTAACTTAAAAGAATAGAAAGAATAGATAGGGTGGGTAAAAGATATAGGAAAATCACATAAAATAAAATAGTTCTAAAAATAGAAAAATAATAATATTTTTAGGAACTTGTAAAACTTGGGAAAAATATCCCTAATTTTATTTTAATTTTCAAATTCGAAGGAGACTGATAATTAATCTCTTTCTCTCATATGATTTGACCAACTGTAACTTCTTGATTTGAATAATTTGAATATTTGAAGTATTTCCCCGAAACTACGAAAGAATTAAGTAAACAGAAACAAAATTAAAATTCTATTTAAGATTTAAGTTAGTGTATATCTTCATTTGAGGTAAAGTCTCGTGAATCGGAAACAATTAATATTAATTTAAGAATTAAAAAACTTTTTTTATGGAACAGACATATCAATATGCGTGGATTATACCTTTCGTTCCACTCCCAGTTCCTATGTTAATAGGAGTAGGACTTCTTCTTTTTCCGACAGCAACAAAAAATCTTCGCCGTATGTGGGCTTTTCCGAGTATTTTATTGTTAAGTATAGTCATGATTTTTTCAACTAATCTCTCTATTCAGCAAATAAATAGTAGTTCTATCTATCAATATGTATGGTCTTGGACCCTCGATAATGATTTTTCTTTAGAATTTGGCTACTTGATCGATCCACTTACTTCTATTATGTCAATGTTAATCACTACTGTTGGAATTATGGTTCTTATTTATAGTGATAATTATATGGCTCATGATCAAGGATACTTGAGATTTTTTGCTTATATGAGTTTTTTCAGTACTTCCATGTTGGGATTAGTTACTAGTTCAAATTTGATACAAATTTATATTTTCTGGGAATTGGTTGGAATGTGTTCTTATCTATTAATAGGGTTCTGGTTCACACGACCTCCTGCGGCAAATGCTTGTCAAAAGGCGTTTGTAACTAACCGTGTGGGGGATTTTGGTTTATTATTAGGAATTTTAGGTTTTTATTGGATAACAGGTAGTTTTGAATTTCGGGATTTATTCGAAATATTCAATAACTTAATTTATAATAATCAAGTGAATTCCACTTTTGTTACTTTATGTGCTGCTCTATTATTTGCCGGTGCAGTTGCTAAATCTGCACAATTTCCCCTTCATGTATGGTTACCTGATGCTATGGAGGGACCCACTCCTATTTCGGCTCTTATACATGCTGCTACTATGGTAGCAGCGGGGATTTTTCTTGTAGCTCGCCTTCTTCCTCTTTTCATAGTTATACCTTATATAATGAATTTCATTTCGTTGATAGGCATAATCACAGTATTATTAGGAGCTACTTTAGCTCTTGCTCAAAAAGACATTAAGAAGGGCTTAGCTTATTCAACAATGTCTCAATTGGGTTATATGATGTTAGCTCTAGGAATGGGGTCTTATCGAAGTGCTTTATTTCATTTAATTACCCATGCTTATTCTAAAGCATTATTATTTTTAGGGTCTGGATCTGTTATTCATTCAATGGAAACTGTTGTTGGCTATTCTCCGGATAAAAGTCAGAATATGGTTTTTATGGGTGGTTTAACAAAACACGTACCCATTACCAAAACCTCTTTTTTATTAGGTACACTTTCTCTTTGTGGTATTCCACCTCTTGCTTGTTTTTGGTCAAAAGATGAAATTCTGAATGATAGTTGGATGTATTCGCCTATTTTCGCAATAATAGCTTGGGCCACAGCAGGATTAACCGCCTTTTATATGTTTCGGATCTATTTACTTACTTTTGAGGGCCATTTAAACGTTCATTTTCAAAATTATCGTGGTAACCAAAATACCTCTTTCTATTCAATATCTTTGTGGGGTAAAGGATGCTCAAAAAGAATTAACAAAAAATTTCGTTTATTAAGAATGAAAAATAATGAAAGTTCTTTGTTTCGAAATGATAAAAATCTAAAAAAAGGCGATGGGGGACGTACTTTTATTAATATTGTTCATTTTGATAAAAAAAAGCCTTTTTCCTATCCTTATGAATCGGACAATACTATGTTATTTCCTTTACTTGTATTAGTCCTATTTACTTTGTTTGTTGGATTTCTAGGAATTCCTTTTAATCAAGAAGGAAGAGATTTGGATATATTATCAAAGTGGTTAGCTCCATCCATTAACCTTTTACATCAAGAGTCAAAGGATTCCATGGATTGGTATGAATTTTTGAAAGATGCAACGTTTTCAGTTAGTAT